GTCTAGTCTAGTGTATTTCTATCTGAATGTATAAATGCCTATATGGATCTACTTACTTTATTACAAATACAAAACAAATAAAAAAATTTAATTTAATAGGATCCATTTCGATATTTAGTCATTCGAAGGTATCCTTTATTAGCTTTATTCTATACTGTATCTGTATCATTTATGCTATAAAATACCATACAATAATGATTTTAGAAGGAAGAGGGATATAATGAAATTCTTGATTGGATCTTATCATAGGATATGATCTATTTTATTTGATTAATGGATCCAACAACCCATTTAAATGAATTAAAAAAGAGAATGACCTTATTCGAATTCTAAACGCCTCGTAATCTTCAACCAATTATGTGCTTCAATATAATTACCTGGGGTAAGCGCTATAGCCTGTTTCCAATACTCAGCAGCCTGATCGAACCAAGCCTCTGCAATTTCAGAATCACCCCGTCGAATGGCCCGTTCTCCCTGGTCGGAATAGGTAAGTAAATTCCTTTCCTTAGAACCGTACTTGAGAGTTTCCTACCTCATACGGCTCAGCAATTGATTCTTTTGGCATCGCATTTTAATCTATACTAACTGAATTAGATTTTTGAGAAATCTATCCCCCTTTTGGGGGGATTAGGCCGAAGAAGTTAATTACATAAGTTTCAAACTCTAATTTTTTTTGATCAAAAATCAGTTTTCTCTTTTTTCCCACCTTCAGAAGAATGAAACATAGATATCCCCCTATCTCATTACGTTAGATTTTTCTGAAAGGGAACTATCTCGTTTTCATATATGAAATTTATATAGAATCTTTGAAAAAGACTTTCCCTCCATAAATAAGAAAAAATAACTTACTATCTTTGGGATCTGACACTACACCGCTGCTCAATACCTTATACCTTAATGGATCAACTTTATTACATAAGTTGATTACCTCCCATATCATGATATGACATAAGTATAAGTAAGCAGTTCTTAACTGTATTGACCCAATAGTTCGCTAATTGATCTTTACGGTGCTTTATCTATCAATTCGATCCTTTATCCATAGAATAAAGTATATAGGCGTACCTATTTCTTCATATTTTGTTTCTTGTGAAGTCTCTTTTCTTGCTACAGCTGAGAAAAATCGTTTCTTTGTACGATGCATATGTAGAAAGCCTTTTTTATAGCATTTACTAGCTAATTTAGTTGATCTTTTTTCCTTCTTTCTATAGTGTAGATAGCCACACGTAATGACAGATCACGGCCATATTATTAAAAGCTTGCGGTAAGAATGGATTTCGTTCTATTGCCTGGAAATAATATTCCAAAGCCTTTGTATGCTCTCCGTTGCTTGTGTGTATAAGGCCTATGTTATAGAGTATATAACTTCGATCATAGGGATCAATTTCTGATCGCGTAGCTTCATAATAATTCTGTAAAGCTTCCGCATAATTTCCTTCCGATTGAGCTGACATCCGTTACGGTCGTTCATTTTATGCAAAGAATCTCCGTTCCAGAACTGTACGTGAAATTTTCATTTCATACGGCTCCTCCCTTCAGTGCATAGTACTAAGTAATCCATGGAATCCAAATTTTACTAGTCTCATTATGAACTGACAGGGGCTAGTATTTTTACAAGAAATTTCTAGCCAACCTCCCTGCCAGAGGTTTTTTCCTTTCTTAACACCAATCTAGTTCTATATAGAAATAGTAACTCCAACAATTTCTTTGTACTCAACGCCCCCTATTTTCAGGAATTAGTCACTTTAACGGTCTTTGATGGTTATATGGATATCCAAAGTACAAACGAGATGGATGTTTGTTGTCCTAACCATTCTTGTTATTCCCGATACCAATAAGGAAAAGGATAATTTAAAACAAAGTTTTCATGTTGTTGATTCCTAAGTGTAGTGCTTCTTTCCCTATGTATGCCGCCTATGGGTACTAGTGAAGTAGGATTGACCTACAATACATAACCTATAGGTGTACCCTTTCGCTCAATACTAAAATCGACAATTGAAGCATCTGAGGCTGCATCTCTTGAGAATACACAAGAGAAAGAATTATTCTATATCCAAACTTCACCTTCATCAAGCGTAGGTTTATTTCAATAATTTCTTTCTTTACATCTCAAACCTCAAACCGCGCCCCTTTTTTGTAACGTAAGACTGAGAGTGAAAAAAAAAAACACGAAAAAAGAATCAAATCGCACCATCTCTGTAATAAGTAAATGCCTTTTTTTCTCCTGAAGTTGTCGGAATTATTCGTAATAAGATATTGGCTACAATTGAAGAGGTCTTATCAATAAAATTTCCATTGATCTGAGATCTAGGCATAATTAATTAGCAATCCATTCTATAATTCTTTTCATTACCCCGAAGGGAATGATCCCACAAACATAGGAATTGTACAGTACGAAATAACATAAAAACAAACAGACTAATTCGAAAAAAAGATGTGGATCCTACACTCAAATTATTCTTTTTTGTAAGGAGAGATATGAAATATTTGAATCAGATTGGATTTCATCCCAATGTACCTGTATTGCAATAATATGAATGATTCGCTATTCACTCGGTTTCTGGTCAATAATAACATTATATTATGTAGGAGAGATGGCCGAGTGGTTCAAGGCGTAGCATTGGAACTGCTATGTAGGCTTTTGTTTACCGAGGGTTCGAATCCCTCTCTTTCCGTTTCTGTTAATTGACTAATGTTACCGATCACAATATATCAAATAACAATCGATACCGTTATTCCAATCTAAGACCCTCATTTGCTAGAGATTCTCTATTCCTAATTACATTACTTTGATACATAAAATACAACTATCGAAAAGAACGAAAAGGAAAATCCTACTCTTGATCCATTTGTAATACGTAAATGGGAAAATGCGGATCAAAGCCCTTAGATCTATTTATTTTCCTTTACTTCATTCAGTAAAAAAGGGGGCAAAAAATTGTCTGAATCTTTCCTTCTTATTTTCGTTAGGTTCAAGTCTGACGGGAATAATATTCTACGACTAACAACTCATTTATTTTCAAACCAATCAATTTACTGTCTATTATTTGATTTACTAATCCTTTATATTGGAATGAGTCAATAGTCAAATGTTTTGGCAATTCCTCATGGGGGGACGATTCAATAGAATTTTGAATCAGAGCTTTCGATCTTTGTTTATCCTTCGTAGTAATAATATCTCTGGGTTTGCAACGATAACTTGGTATATCCACTATACGACCATTAACTAAAATATGTCTATGGTTAACTAATTGCCGGGCTCCAGGAATGGTCGAAGCCATACCCAATCGAAAAAGGATGTTATCCAAACGCATCTCAAGTAGTTGTAATAAAACCTGATCTGTTGACCCTTTGGCTTTTCCAGCGATATGTACATATCTAAGTAATTGTTGTTCTGTCAGACCATAATGAAAACGCAATTTCTGTTTTTCTTCTAGACGAATACGATATTGAGATTTTTTCCCAAAACGCGATTGGTTTTTAAAATCACTTCCGGATCTAGGCCTTTTACTAGTTAGTCCTGGTAAAGCCCCCAGACGGCGTATTTTTTTGAAACGGGGTCCTCGGTAACGAGACATAAAATAAAGACTCCTTTATTTTTTTTATTTTATTGACATTTCATATTATAGAATAAGTCTAAATTAAGACTGAACTAAAAGATAAACAAAGTAAAGCTAAATCTATTGAAGTACTACAAACTTTGAAGTAGTACAAACAAAGTAGAATGGAATAAATTGTATCAATATCCGGATTTTTTGTATATGTGTAAAATGTATATATAAGAAATTTAGACTCTGTCTTCTGATTTGTTTTATAGAAATCTATCTAATTCCTCCTCCTCCAATTAATTTTGTATTTGTAGTTACAAGTTATCACGACATAATAGATAGGATTGGCGACCCAACATTTGGAGAAAAGGAGAGGGTAGATTATCAATCATGGAAAAAATAGATAGAGAAAAAAGCCGGCTATCGGAGTCGAACCGATGACCATCGCATTACAAATGCGATGCTCTAACCTCTGAGCTAAGCGGGCTTATATAACAAACAGAATATAGTGTATAGAAATACACTAAACTACCTGAGCTTAGTTAGCTATTAACTATTAATAATTTAATACTAAAATGTAGTAAATTAACTTTAATTAGCACTAGTATAGAACTACTATAACTAGTATAATATATAGTTCAGTATTCTTAAATTTAATTGTTAATTTAACGATGATATGGTTCTATAGTTAGTAGAAAAGTAATAAAAAATATCATATAACCAATTTTCAAATATATGACTATATATGACTAATTAGAATTTGGATTATATCATCGTGGATATTATATTTTTATTTATTTTTTTTATTAAATTAAATTAATTTATTTTTTTATTAATTTATTAAATATTAATATTTAATATATAATATATTATTATAATATCAAACTTGAAATTATGACTAAAAAAAAATCTAATTATTTCTTAGAGGAGTTATAGCAAATTATGTTAATTATATTAACTACCCGATCGGCCCTCAGAAAAGGATAAGAATAAAGATACAATCCAAATTCTATTCTTCTGGTTTCATTTAGATTAGAAACGTAGGGGATAAGAAAGAATGAATATCGACCGTTCCAGTATTGCCAATCATGACAGAAAAATGAAAGAGAGGGGAAACCTATATATGTGATATATATGTATCCATATTGAATTGCAGATTCATCAATGATAGAATCATTTCTGATTGAAACAAATATAGTTTATCTAATAACTATAAAATAATAGAAGATGGCTAAAAAAATAGCAGTATACACTTTTTCGATATTAGAATCATTATCTAATGAATTCAACGTTTCCAATATAAATCAAAGAAGTGGATAAAATGATAACCGGATCCCGGTCTGAAGGGGGATATGGCGAAATTGGTAGACGCTACGGACTTGATTGAATTGAGCCTTGGTATGGAAACCTGCTAAGTGATAACTTCCAAATTCAGAGAAACCCTGGAATTAA